ACCATCGAAGACTGTTGAAGTGACTAATTCCTGGAAATTAAGGAGTGTTAAGAACAAAGAAATTGTTAGAGTTATTATTTTTATATAGTACCAAGATACTTGATGTTAAGAAAAGATCTTTTACAGGAAGGTTGGCTAGAGATTTCTTGTAAAAACACTAGCCCCGTTCGGTTCATAATGAAATTATTTCAATCTTTTTTGATTCCGTGTATTATTTTATTTTCATTATGAACATAAAAAAGGAGGAGCCGTATGAGATGAAAATCTCACGTACGGTTCTGGAACGGAGATTCTTTGAATCGAATGACGACCGTAACGGATGTCGGCTCAATCCGAAGGAAATTATGCGGAAGCTTTACAGAATTATTATGAAGCTATGCGACTAGAAATTGATCCCTATGATAGAAGTTATATTCTCTATAACATAGGCCTTATCCACACAAGGAACGGAGAACATACGAAAGCTTTGGAATATTATTTTAGGGCACTAGAACGAAACCCGTTCTTACCACAAGCTTTAAATAATATGGCCGTGATCTGTCATTACGTGCGACTATCTCCACTATAGAAAGAAAAAAAATTAAAGAAAGAGCAAATACGCTAATAAATACTAGAAAATAGGCTTTCTACATATCAATCATATCTATCGTGTCCAAAACAACGATTTTTATCAGCTGTAGCAAAGAAAGAAACTTCATATTCATAGAAGTCAAAATATGAAGAAATAGGTATGCCTAGATCCTTTAGTCTATGGATAAAGAAAGGATCTAATTGATAGAATAAGCACCGTAAAGATCAATTAGTGAGGTTTTGGGCCGATACAATAAGAACTGCTTACTTATGTAGATAAAAGTTAGGAATCGACTTATGTAATAGAGTCGATCCCCTAAGGTATTGAGCAGCGGTGTAGAATCAGATCCCAAAGATAGTAAGTCTTTTCTTTCTTATGAAATAAAGTCTTTTTCAAAGATTCTATAGAAATTTATATATGAAACCGAGATAGTTACCTTTCAGAAAATTCTAATGATAGCGGAAATGCCTATGCTTTATTCTTCTGAAGGTGGGAGAAAAGATAAAACTGATTAAATTATTAATCAAAATTTAAGTTTGAAACTCATGTAATTAACCTCTTTTGGTTAACTGGAGACAAAAATGAGATAGATCTATGACAAATCTCATTCAATTAGATATGGTAGATTAAAAATGGGGATACCAAAAGAATTGACTGCTGAGCCGTATGAGGTAGGAAACTCTCAAGTACGGTTCTAAGGGAAGGAATTTAACTGCCTATTCCGACCGGGGAGAACAGGCCATTCGACAGGGAGATTCTGAAATTGCGGAGGCTTGGTTCGATCAAGCCGCTGAGTATTGGAAACAAGCTATAGCGCTTACTCCAGGTAATTATATTGAAGCACAGAATTGGTTGAAGATCACAAGGCGCTTCGAATAAGAGCATTCTGTTTATTTTTTATTTTATTTATTATTTTTTTTTTTCAAATTTTTTATATTTTTCAATTTATTATTTCTTATAAATTCTATTAAATTCTATTTGTTAGAATAAAATTGTTTTGTTTGTTGTCCTCATCAGTCAAATAAAACGGTTCTATGGAAAGAACCAATCAAAGAATTTCATTATATCCCTTCTAAGATCGTTTTTTTTATTTCCTCAGGTATTTCGTAGGAATAAACGATACACAGATAGAGTAGAGAATCCATTTTTTTCTTTTATTCAAACTAATAAAAGAAGCCTTTGAATGACTAAATATAAATACTGGAATGTTTCTTAATTTAGTAATGATTAATGACTGTTCGCACGATTTGGAATAGAGTAAGTTTTTAATATTAATAATAGAGTTGTAATAAGTAAAATATTCTATGTAAGACATAAAGTAGTTCTATTTAGGAACTCATAATTGAGATATGAATATACTGAGTTGTACAAAAAAATTGTTTTTGCATCCATTCAAAGACCCGAAAAGATTTTATAAGATTATAAAGTGTCCGTTGAGCGCCTCGTGGCTATGTCATAATAGATCCGAACACTTGCCCCGGATCAACTTCCAGATCATAATTGTTCTAGTGAATAACTAAAAAAAAAAAATAGACAGATGGGAGATAGCAGAGAAAGGACTAAGTATAAATATCTCTCATAGGTTCACTAATTACTTAACTGTTGGCGGGTCTCTTTGTACGTGTTGTCCGGAAAGAGGAGGACTCAATGATTATTCGTTCGCCGGAACCAGAAGTAAAAATTTTGGTAGATAGGGATCCCGTAAAAACTTCTTTCGAGCAATGGGCCAGACCTGGTCATTTCTCAAGAACAATAGCTAAAGGGCCTGATACTACCACTTGGATCTGGAACCTACATGCTGATGCTCACGATTTCGATAGCCATACTAGTGATTTGGAGGAGATCTCTCGAAAAGTATTTAGTGCCCATTTCGGGCAACTCTCCATCATCTTTCTTTGGCTGAGTGGCATGTATTTCCACGGTGCTCGT